TTCTAATAGAGATCATATCGATTTTTCAGAAGAAGAACTGGATTCTGATTCTTATATGGATCGTATCGATTCTTATCAAAGAAAGACAGGTTTAACTGAAGCTGTTCAAACAGGCATAGGTCGACTAAATGGTATTCCCGTAGCTATTGGCGTTATGGATTTTCAGTTTATGGGGGGTAGTATGGGATCCGTAGTAGGTGAGAAAATTACTCGTTTGATCGAATATGCTACTAATCGATCTCTACCTGTCATTATTGTGTGTGCTTCTGGAGGAGCACGCATGCAAGAAGGAAGTTTGAGCTTGATGCAAATGGCTAAAATTTCTTCTGTTTTATATAATTATCAATTAGATAAAAAGTTATTCTATGTAGCAATTCTTACAGATCCTACAACCGGTGGAGTAACAGCCAGTTTTGCTATGTTAGGAGATATCATTATTGCTGAACCTAATGCAACCATTGCATTTGCGGGTAAAAGAGTAATTGAACAAACATTGAATACGACAGTACCCGAAGGTTCACAAACATCTGAGTATTTATTCGAAAAAGGTTTATTCGACCCAATAGTACCACGTAATCTTTTAAAAGGTGTTCTGAGTGAGTTATTTCAACTCCACGGTTTCTTTCCCTTGAATCACAGTTCCAAAAATTAAAGTATAGTACTAGATTCGTTTATTTTATTTGTAGCGAACAAAAAAAATAAATATTTAATTCATCGTAATCGTAATTAAAAGAAACAATATATATATTGTTTTCCTTGTTGACATAAGTTCTCCTTGTAGATAGACAGAGGTTTCGGATAATTATATTTTTTGTTTTTTTTTTTAATTTTTATTTATAATGATTTATATAATTATTTAATTTTAATATTAAAATATATTAATTATTATTTGAACTTAACTTATATTATTTATTATTATATTACTTATTATTTAAATATATATATATTTAAATATTATAGTTTCTATCTAATCATATAGCTAATAGAATTATAGTTGATATTATTTATCACTTATAGATAATATTATCTACAATATAATAATAACTTTATATTACTTATGATAGATATATCATAAATAAGCATAAGAGGATATCTTTTTATTAGATAGAAATAGTAAATCGAGGCATCTATTCTATGACAGATTTCAACTTACCCTCCATTTTTGTACCTTTAGTGGGCCTAGTATTTCCGGCAATTGCAATGGTTTCTTTATTTCTTCATGTCCAAAAAAATAAGATTGTCTAGACCCAATGGTAATGAATCTTATCAAGTGATTTCAACACTGTATGATAATACAGATATTTATTTCGTGTAATATGGTATGATATGTGGCTTTTGCCAAACACACAAGTGAAAGAACTTTTATGCGGATATATAATATCTGTATAAATGCATGTATATGTGGATATAGCTGGTTCAAAATGAATTAGCGAAAAATAGAAAATCAATGTATCTAACTAATTACTCCTGATGTTTCACATAACAATAGTGCTAGTTGATGAAAGTTACTTCGGGGTCAAGAAAGGTAAAGTCAAATTTATTTGGGTTATTCGCTCAATTCCAATCGAATGCAACTGAATGCAGTATAGTATGAATTGGCGATCAGAACATATATGGATAGAACTTATAACGGAATCTCGAAAAACGAGTAATTTTTGCTGGGCCTGTATCCTTTTTTTAGGTTCACTAGGATTCTTAGTGGTTGGAACTTCCAGTTATCTTGGTAGGAATTTGATCTCTGTATTTCCATCTCAGCAAATCGTTTTTTTTCCGCAAGGTGTTGTGATGTCTTTCTATGGGATCGCGGGTCTGTTCATTAGCTCCTATTTGTGGTGCACTATTTCGTGGAATGTAGGTAGCGGTTATGACCGATTCGATAGAAAAGAGGGAAGAGTGTGTATTTTTCGTTGGGGATTTCCTGGAATAAATCGTCGCATCTTCCTTCGGTTCCTTATGAGAGATATCCAATCAATCAGAATAGAGGTTAAAGAGGGTCTTTATACTCGTCGTGTCCTTTATATGGAAATCAGGGGCCAAGGAGCCATTCCCTTGACTCGTACTGATGATAATTTGACTCCACGAGAAATTGAACAAAAAGCTGCTGAATTAGCCTATTTTTTGCGCATACCAATTGAAGTACTTTAAAATGAACTCGAACTAAAGTAAAGAATAAATATCCTCTCAAGGTGGGGAAAAGAACTAGCTAATTCCCCTTTTTAATAAAAGGCAAGTTTCCTGATTCTTTTAGACTAGAAGTCTAATCTGACTAACTAATCTAATAATTAATTTATATCTATAAATTAATCAAACCTATCCGAACATGTATTTCGTAATACATAATTCATCTTTTTAGGCCTATGATTTTTAATTGATACCCTTTTTCTGATTAGATAGTAAAAGATTTCGTTTCGAAAGAATTAATGTAAGTTTTTTGGTCTCGAAACTTGATTCGTTACTTAAAGTGGGTTTTGGAGTATTAGTATTCATCGAAAGAAACAAATGAAAATGAAATTGGTTTGAATTTGCCCAATTGAGATATCTGAAATATATTACAAATAAAAAGGAAAGGAATAGATCCAGAGGTCACTTACTTTGTTATACAACTCGTGCTTCAGAGAAATATCAGATAGAGTCGACGAATGAGTTCATTAAAAATGAAAATTCAATTCACAGATCAAAATGAAAAAAAAAAGAAAGCATTGGCCTCCCTTCCCTATCTCGCATCTATGGTATTTTTGCCCTGGTGGGTCTCTTTCTCTTTTAATAAATGTCTGGAATCTTGGGTTACTTATTGGTGGAATAGCAAACAATCCGAAACTTTTTTAAATCATATTCAAGAGAAAAACGTTCTAAAAAGATTCATAGAATTAGAAGAACTATTCCTATTGGATGAAATGATAAAGGAGTACCCGGAAACACATATACAAAAACTTCATATAGGAATACACAAGGAAACAATACAATTAGTCAAAGCATGCAATGAATATGATCTCCATATCATTTTACATTTCTCGACAAATATAATATGTTTCACTATTCTAAGTGGTTATTTTATTCTGAGTAATGAAGAACTCGTTATTCTGAATTCTTGGGTTCAGGAATTCCTCTATAACTTAAGTGACACAATAAAAGCTTTTTCGATTCTTTTAGTTACTGATTTATGGGTCGGATTTCACTCGACCCGTGGTTGGGAACTAATGATAGGTTTGGTTTACAACGATTTTGGATTGGATCATAACAATCAGATTATATCTGGTCTTGTTTCCATTTTTCCAGTTATTCTAGATGCAATTGTTAAATATTGGATTTTTCATTATTTAAATCGTGTATCTCCTTCGCTTGTAGTAATTTATCATTCAATGAATGAATAAAGAACTCATTTGATCTCATCATATCAATAAAATTAGAATCCTTCTTCCTTTATAAATAAATAGAAATTAAGCATTTAATTCAATTAAGCATTTAATTAAAAATTTTACTTAATTCCTTATACTTTCATCTGTTCAAGGTATTCATCATATATTCCAGTACAATTATTCTAGTACAATGCCAGACTCGTGTATAGGTAACTAGTATAGTTACCTATCTAATTTATTGTAAAAACTCCGAAATTAATGATTGGACATGCAAAATAAAAATGCTTTTTCTTGGGTAAAGGAAGGGATGACTCGATCCATTTCTGTATCGATCATGATATATGTAATAACTCGGTCATCCATTTCAAATGCATATCCCGTTTTTGCGCAGCAGGGTTATGAAAACCCGCGAGAAGCAACGGGACGAATTGTATGTGCCAATTGTCATTTAGCTAATAAACCCGTGGATATTGAAGTTCCGCAAGCTGTGCTCCCTGATACTGTATTTGAAGCAGTTGTCCGAATTCCTTATGATAAGCAACTGAAACAAGTTCTTGCTAATGGTAAAAAGGGGGGTTTGAATGTGGGGGCTGTTCTCATTTTACCCGACGGATTCGAATTAGCCCCCCCTGATCGTATTTCTCCCGAATTGAAAGAAAAGATTGGAAATTTGTCTTTTCAGAGTTATCGTCCTAATAAAAGAAATATTATTGTGATAGGTCCTGTTCCTGGTCAGAAATATAGTGAAATCATCTTTCCCATTCTTTCCCCCGACCCTGCTACGAAGAAAGATGTTCACTTCTTAAAATATCCCATATATGTAGGTGGGAACAGAGGAAGGGGTCAGATTTATCCTGATGGTAGCAAAAGTAACAATACAGTCTATAATGCTACATCAGCAGGTGTAGTAAGTAGAATAGTACGTAAAGAAAAGGGTGGATATGAAATAACCGTTGTTGACCCATCGGATGGACATCAAGTAGTTGATATTGTACCTCCAGGACCAGAACTTCTTGTTTCAGAGGGTGAATCCATCAAGCTTGATCAACCATTAACAAGCAATCCCAATGTGGGAGGCTTTGGTCAGGGAGATGCAGAAGTAGTGCTTCAAGACCCGTTACGGGTCCAAGGTCTTTTATTCTTCTTTGCATTTGTTATTTTGGCACAAGTTTTTTTGGTTCTTAAAAAGAAACAGTTTGAAAAGGTTCAATTGTACGAAATGAATTTCTAGGTGCGGGGATTTCTTAACATCAAGTTGGTAAAAGGTGCTAAATTTTTGTTGATCCATATATATATGGATCAACAAAAAATCTCTAAACCCTTTTTGTTGCTTTGTTTATACTTTTTTTCGTTTTGCGGGATGCCTGGAATTCATTACTTGTATCCTATTCTTAGTACTAGACATACAAACGAAGAGAATACAAGGGAAGGATGGTAAACCGGAACTTTTTTGTTTAAATTGATAGGAAGTTGTGGACAAACAAAAAGAGAGAAAAGATTATAGGGGAATAATTGATTGAGCAAATAGAACTTCTTCCATTAACTTAAACTTATAACTTAGAGAAATTATTCAAACAAATTTCGATTTCAAATTATATTATAGAGTAAGTTCCATTAGTAGTTTACTTTTACTATAGAAAGAGA